GGGCCCAACCTTTTTTGAAATCCCCACAGGTCTCGGGCGGTAGAGGATTATTCCCCCATGTTTTCGGGACAGAGGGCACCCCTAGACTAAAGCCAACAAAGTAGTAGAAAGCTACTTCTTCTTGTCCTATGACATACCCCATTACCATACTCCGCAGCGCGGCTCGAACAAAAGGGAGAAGTCGGACCAGTCAACCCTTCCAGCCTGAAGCTCACTCTGACTCCGATCCCTCTCTTCTTATTCTGAAATTGATTGAACCCCCCCAAAAAAAAAGAAAGACTTTTGCTTACTATTCCAATGCAGGAAGACAGAAATGGGCTGGTTGGCTTAGTCCAACCAAGAAAGGCATGGTAGTTGTTGGGCGTTAAGACATCTCTATATACGAGATTTTCAATAAGGTTTTTTGTTATTCAATATCATCGTAGAGTGATGATCGAGATCACCTAAAGGGGAACACCTGCTACGGCACTAATAAGAGCACGACCTCGCCTATCTTTTTAAGCTTCTTCCATCATACTTTCCTTTCCTTGCTTTCCTTCTACAGCTTTTTGTTCATTTCCAAGCCTTAGTTCTGTCAGTTACTTACCAAGGCCTACGATTAGCGGGATAAGCACCCTTTGATGCCATACTTCCTTCACTAATTCAGTCTATTGCTCTTGCTCTCCTTTCCTTTCAGTAGGTCTTTCGCTTTGGTGCTAACCTTCCCCTATGCTTTCATGCAGAAACCCGACACCACTCTTTGCTGCTGCTTATTGTCTGCTAGCTCTCTTAGCTGCTTCCTGCGTCTACTAGGATTTTCTGACTGCTGCTCTCTTCGTCGACTGACAGCTAACCGGTACATACAACTAGTCCGTACCGCTCTTACAGCCGCTTCAAACCGATGCGAGAGCACTGCCGCTTACTTCCCTCTCTGAAAGCTGCTTTTTCTTCCTTCTCTTCCCGGTAAACAGTGATTGCCGCTCCTCACTCAAGCAGTGAAGTAGCCGAACCGCTGTAACCATCACCGCTGCTGCTTCCACTGGTTGCTTCGGTCGAGATCAAAATTCTGAGAGTAGTGATCGAGAGCCTGATTCTGACGTTCGTGAGCGTGACCCTACGAACGGAAAGAGTGAGCCAACCGAAAACCATATACGCCATAAGCAAAGCAAGCATTAGACCTAGCAGCAAATCCAGTCTTAGATCAAGACCCTGCAGTTGATCCATACCTAGTATCAGGAGCTCGCTAATAGGTAAAAAGCACGCACCAGTCACATACCCAGTAGTAGATCCATTAGTACCATTTGCATTACCAGAGCTAGTCCTTTATCCAGTTGAAGAATGAAGGGATTGATGGCTTAAAGCTCAGGGAAGGTTCGAAGACTTCAATCATCAAAAAAGGCGTCAAACCCAGCCTGTCGAACTCGCTCTCCAGGCTCAGATCAAGGATCAGCGGGTGACTCTCCCCATCCATCGACTCATTCCCTGATTCCACTTTCAGATCTCTGAGGAGAAGGCGGAGTACGAAAAAGGGGTAGACGGCTACGAGGCTGATCGGAAGCTTGCTGCATGTTGAGAGCGCAGAAATCGTAGTTATATGCGAGGCCGACAACAAAGGTTTTGACTAAATCAAAATAGCCATTGCTAAGATATCTCGATTGAAGCTACCCAGAGATGAACCTCTTTTCAGATGAGGCCTCAACTAAGGGATCAAAAAATCTTGAGAAAAGATCCCACGGGTGGCTGTCCATTCTTCCAATTCAACGACTAGGCGTATGCTCAGAACGAGCAAACTGGAGGAAAGCTGGGATTGTGAATGAAAAGACCGAGAGAGCTAGCCCGGAGAGTTCTTGCTGCTGCCTTTCCTAAGAGGGGTGAGGTATGAGATACTTCCACAGGTTTTGGCTTACTTTGCTTTCTAGCTTACCCGAGAACCTTCGACGTCAGATGGTGAAGAATTAGAATGAAACCCTCCCTACAAGCATAGGGAGACCTGGAAATAGATACTTATAAGCACTCAAGTAATATGAGATATTTTCTCAATTCACTCAAGGAATGGAAATGGCACGGGTAATCCCTTATGATATATGAAAAAAAAACACTTTATGAAACTGAACAGGCTCTAGCCCTTGCCTTAGTCCTCTCTTGCTCGCTTGAAAAAGAAGTAGAAATAGTGGCTTACCTAAGATCCTTTGCTTTTCGTATTCAATGCGGCACCTGCGATAGATGTTGGGTATCTTGCTGATTCTGGACATTCATGTGCTGCTGATTCAATAGCTGTAAGGGCGGTAATAAGACCAAGGCACTTTCGCTTACGCTTTCACCTGACGTAGGGTCAGAAGCAAGCCGGTAAGTGGCTAGATTGGAAGAACTAGGCTTCGAGCCAATAGAAGTAGTTGAACTTTCCCTGGCTCTTCTATCATGACTTTCATCCTTTTAGTCTCAGCTGGGGAATAGTTGATTTCCCTAAAGATTAGATTCAAGGGTATGGACCTTTTGGCAGAAGCATAAGCACTTAGACTAGATGTCCTTATCATCACTCTTTCTCTCACGCCCGCCCTGGCGCATTTCCGTACTCAGTCTCGAGGCCTTAAACAAGGGACGAAATCGATCGTGAAATGGTACCGTATGCCAGCCTCAATCCATCAATGGTAGTTCGCCAGGCCCGATCTAACTATTTAAAGGGGAGTTAGCATCATAAATCTATCTTTCCATGGTCGTTTACGCTGCTCCTCTATAGTCAATAGAAGAGGGGATGCACTACCTTCCAATGCCGCAGCGGCGTTCTTCCTTACCTGACACCAGGCCAGTCAATCTTCTTTCTTTCTCTGGGATAGTGATTCCAATTTCTTCCTTTTTTCACCTACTTGTAGGTGGGTTGGCTATCGCTTAGCAAACGAAATAGGAATTACCACAGCCACAAGCCTATCAACTCATAAGCACCAATACACTAGTAATAAGGCATAGAGGGCTAGTCTAGACTAGCAAAGCCATTCGCTGCGCTCCTAACGTTGCACTCCTAACACGCAGGCTAGCTGTTAAACAAAAACTTGCAATAGCAAGAGCAAGTCTTCGCTCTCTCTTCGGCTCACTTCACCCACACCCTCGTCCCTACCCAAGCAAGAGCTACAGAGCAACTCTTCGCTCTTTCACTCTAAAGCCTTACTTCTTCCCCGGAAAATGAGGAAGATAGATAAAATGAGCTCAAACCACCTGCACTAGGCCTTGGGTGACATGCAGGCGAAGACTATTGGTCTATTTAATATCGGGAACAAGATCATTCATATCGTAAGGAATCAAACTATTAACCTTACCGGGATGGGTTCTCGCTTTCGGGCAAGAAACTATTACCGGGTCCAACCCTTATCCCCAGGAATAAGATCACGTATTCCACTTCTCGTCCCCTAGCAACTAGCAAACAACAAACAAAAGGCTTCTTCAGGGGACTTCCTGACCAGCGGTCTTGTTATTGACCGAGGGACCTCTCCTACTGGTAAGAGTGCGACGAGGCCGTCCTTTAAGTTTAAGAATGAACGCCCGCGTATACGGCTGATGGAGCTGGAAGCACTAGAAGAGCAAGGCTTTTTTTCCACGCTTTTAGCCGCCCATGATCTTTCTCCCTTATCAAAAGAGGGTCGACTGGATATACATGTTTTGTTTTTGTCAAAGACATAGAAGATTGCCCAGAGAAATCCGTTACTATATAGAAGAGACGAGAGCCTTAACCTTAAAAACCAACGGTAAGCTGTTAAAAAGAGGTGCTCGGTGGTAGAATAATAAAAAGAACGGGTGCAAGCGGGGCAGGTGAACTGCCAGTGATCCTGGTGAACCCATTCGAGGATGTCCAAGATTTCTCTACATTGACCGGTTTGATATAAAAGAATTGCGATCAAAGCGGGACATGCGGGAGATTCTGGAGTGGTCTTGAACCATACGCGTTTACTTACTGCTTGATGATTTTCCCTCTCGGGAGGAATGGAATGGATAGTGAATTGCTGGACAGAGATCAAGGAAGTGAAAAAAAAACCTCATCCTTTATTGGCTACGACTATTTGGATTTGGACGAGACGCCTACTTCACACGCTTTCCTGTTCTCCACAGGAATGCCAGAACCAGAGCTTGACTTATCATGCGTATGCGCGCCGGGAGGCAGGATAATATACCTAGATCGTAGTTGCAGACTCATGGCCAAAAGCCTGACCGCTATGCCGAACTCGAACTCGAAGACATTTGGGAAGAAAGCCCTTTTTCCCACAGAAATAGAGAATTGCGCAGGAGGTGAAAAGCCGGACTGGTTGTAGCAGACATAGTGGAAGGCCGTTCCTATTACAGCGCCGTCCAGCCTAATGCCAAAAGCTTCCTTTGGTTCTGAAGGACCAACGAATGGTGCAAAAGAGCTATCGAAGACTCTCTCCTCTACTGAATGGAAGGCTATAAGTCTATTGACTAATACCAGTGGTTAACCAACGATGAGCTAAAACAGGCAAAAGGTACGTAGGTTTCTGAGTGCAAGGTCTTCTGAGGTTTAACCAATCAATAGAGAGTAGGACAAATAGAATAAGACTTGGAAATGCTCTTGACGAATACGGGTAGGAAGCGACCTGGAAAGGTTAAGGGTGGTACGGCGGGTGCGATACGGTGGGTTTGTGTACGAATCAAGAAGTGGGATATATAATGATCTTGTCCTGAGATGAATGCTCTTGATCTTGATAGGGTTTGTGACTAGCACCACTGGAGTATTAGGGTTTGCGGGTGGGCTTGGAAGTGGAGTCCGGCAGCTTGGCTCAATACTTGACTCAATGCGGGTATCGATAAGGGCTCGAGAAAAGTGGGTAATGCTTGATACCTGGGATCTTCGGGAATGACTAAAGCCCGATATGACCAAGAATGCCCTATTATGAAAGAAAGACCAGCACGACCCAAGGCCCCTAAGCTTTTGCAGGGGTAAACGGGGGTTTGGAAGCAATGGTTCGAAAGGTCCGGAAGCGGCAAGATCGAGCTATTTCGTTGGATCGAACCTTGCCTCGGTATAAGCACGGGAAGAAAGGCTCTAGATATCCCCCTCTATGGACTAGAAGAATGTCTATTTATATGGACTTAAAACGACTAACGACCACTTAAAGGCTAACTCTTTTGCTGCTAATGTTTCTAATGGGCTCCTTACGTGTACATGTGAGGAGTGCAACGCTTCATGTTCGAACACTGGCAAAAGGTCTTCTTCTCTATGCTATTTCTCTCTATCTCGGGCACACAAACTAAAGCCAGGCAGATTGGATGTTTGGCTTCTTTCCGTTGTGGTTGGAAATTTCCTTGTGGCTTCACCTTCTTCTGATGGTGTGGAAAGACCCCGGACTGACTTTCATCTCTTCTCACGAAAATATAAAAGCGACTTTACTTTTAGTAGATCATAAGCCACTTATGATTTTTTTAAATAAAGAGTCTCCCAGCGGATCAACCCTTGTTTGTGCTACTCTTACGTAACGGAAGAGAGAACTGAAGCTTATCCTACTACTTTTATTCAAAGAAACCTTATAACTATACTGTACTGCTTTGAGAACTACCATTAGCCGGGGGTCATCAAAGCTGCACGGGGTTACAGCTATAATAACTGTACCCCCATAATCACGATGGTACGTGCACACTGAAGACGTTCAGGGGCATCCACGGCCTCTTGAGTCTCAGCGGAAGGCGTGATTTCTTTGACTGCCCCCACCCGAGGGTGGATTGTAGCCACTTCTCCAGCGACACTTAGCACTTCGTGTGCCCTGCCCCACTGAAAAATCGGACAGCTGCTTCAATAATATATATTTCTAGGGAAGAGCCCAAAAAAAAGTAGCCAACGGGTAAAAAAGAACCGACCCACAGCGTCGGCGAAGACCAATTGCCTCGTGCCTTATGGACACTCAGGGCTACTCAGTTGTTGAGGAGTAGAATACGAATCAGATTAGTTTGCTTTCTCATATTTACTATTTAGATAGATGAAGCTACTCTTATGGAACTGTCGTGGAGCTCTTTCCAACCATTCACTAGCTCTTTCTCTGTCCCAGCAAGTTGGAGTAGGAAGCATCAAGGAAGTGTGGAAGGTCCGCGCAATGAGTCTACTGAGTCTACTCTGATGCAATCCCAAGAAGTGAATCCTGACTCTCTTCTTCTCTCTTCAAATATCCCACAAACGGATTAACCGGGGGAGTCTCACTAGAGAAAAGAAGGAGTTTGAGCCCCTTTCTTACCGATTTCCTTTAAGATCTGAAAAAGATGCGTTAAAGGGCCTTTTTCTATGTTTGATGAATTTGATTTCAAACAAATAAGGCTCTGACAAGACCTCTTGCTTACAGTTGTTAAAGAGCAAGGGAGTTATGAGTTGAGAGCTCCTCTTGCTATAGAGCTAATGAGCTAGGAGTTATGAGCTACGATACTATTAAAGGCTGTTCGAACCTCTTCCCTCGCTTAGAAGGGACCGGACGACCTATTCCTTCTAACCACCTGAGCTTCTCAACCATATCAGCAAGGGAGCGCAGGATTTCCTGAACACGCTACCAGTAAAAGAGGTGTTGTTGGCTCTTCAAGACCTTTCACGTAATGCGTCTATTGATGGTTTCCTGCCGGGTAGTATTCAAGGAAGGGAGCCTCGATCTCGGCTGTCTAACCCGCTAGTGTACACGGGTTCGGCCTATCTGGCGGTGAACTCCTCAATCAAAGAAGGTCCCGCGTCGTACTGGCACGTATAACCAACCCGGTAGTTAATGAACTCACCGTGCGGGGTGGCTGTAGAGAAAACCAACCTTGTTGTAGTTCAAGGAAGTCAGCTCCTGGGCTTTCTTTTATCTTTTCAGATTTCCTAATAAAATAGTGAAAGAGCTACCGAGTTGGAGCTATGAGTTCGAGTTCCTGCTTTAACTGGCTCTATTTGTTAATAGACTGTAGACTGTAAGTAAGGAGCCTTGAAAGAGGAAGAGAGTTCGATAAAAGGGAGTTCCTGAGCTCCTGTTGCTATGAGTTGCTTGAGCTCATAAGTGATCACCAGAGAAGAGATTGGTTGGAGAAGTTGAAGTAATCCAAGAGCTGGTTTTGTCTTTGTAGAGCTTCATGGGTGATTCCTAATACAAGCGTTAAAATAGGGCCAAGTATCCATACGATTCCATAGACTTCTTTTAAGGATTCCAATCTGGAAAAAGAATGGATAGCCTGTATTTCTGTTGTATCGATTATCATTTCAACGATCAACCTCTCCCATAATGATATCTATGCTACCTAGTATCGTCATAATATCAGCCAATTTCATTCTTTTAACTAATTGTGTAAGAATTTGCAAGTTGATAAAACCTGGGGGTCGAATTTTCCATCTCCAAGGAAAAACACTCTGATCTCCTATCATAAAAATTCCCAATTCTCCTTTTGGTGCTTCAACTCTTACATAAAGTTCTTGCTTGGACAATTCAAAGGTTGGAGAAGGTTTTTTACTAATAAATCGATATTCAAAATCATTCCATTCAGGGTCTTTTCTTCTATTAAAGCGCCGGATTTCTAAATTCTCATAGGGCCCCCCTGGAATTCCTTCCAGAGCCTGTTGGATAATTTTGATGGATTCTGTCATTTCACTGATTCGTACTAAATACCGAGCTAACGAATCCCCTTCTTTTTGCCATTGAATCTCCCAGTCAAATTCGTCGTAACACTCATAACGATCAACTTTACGAAGATCCCATTGTATTCCGGAAGCTCGTAGCATTGGCCCCGATAAACCCCAATTTAGTGCTTCTTCTGTGTCAATAATGCCTATGCCTTCAACTCGTTCTAAAAAAATAGGATTTCGTGTAATAAGCTTTTGATATTCAGCAACCCCGCTTAAAAAATAATCGCAAAAATCCAAACATTTATCTATCCAGCCATGAGGTAGATCAGCAGCAACCCCTCCGATACGAAAATAATTATGCATCATGCGCATACCGGTAGCAGCTTCGAATAGGTCATATATCAATTCTCGTTCTCGAAAAATATAAAAGAAGGGGGTCTGTGCTCCAATATCTGCCATAAAAGGGCCAAGCCATAATAAATGGGAAGCGATACGACTCAATTCCAACATAATAGCTCTGATATAACTAGCCCTTTTAGGTACTTGAATATTGCCTAGTCGTTCGGGTCCATTTACGGTTATTGCTTCTGTAAACATAGTAGCTAAATAATCCCAACGCGTTACATAAGGCAAATATTGTATAGTTGTTCGATTTTCCGCAATTTTTTCCATTCCTCTATGTAAATAACCCAATATTGGTTCACAGTCAATAACATCTTCACCATCGAGAGTAACAATGAGTCGAAGAACACCATGCATTGACGGGTGTTGAGGACCCATATTGACTATCATGAGGTCTTTTCTTGTAGTTGGTGCAATCATAAGTTTTTCTCGAGTCATTCTTCCATGCATTGCTGAGAATAAAAAGAAGTTCATCAAAATTTAAACGATTAAGCTCAAGCGGTATCACGCTTCAAATTAACGAGTTTTTATCTCCCGAATATTCAACCCGCCGATTAATTCTTTATAGCGTTCTCTATTTCTTTTTGACAAATAGGCCAGCAGCCGTTGACGTTTTCCCAAAATTTTTCGCAATTATGAATGAAGGTAATAGAATATATTTTCTAAAAATAGATTGAGTTAGTAACATGCAACCTCTTATTACTTGCGCAAGTGGAATGGTATCCCAGGCCTCTGCTATCTCTATTCGTGCGTTCTCTTTTCTTTTGTTCTTTTCTTTTTTTGAGCATCCACAGCTAAGGCTTTCGTGAAATCCCTTCTCGATCGTCAAAGAACCAGGTCCACGATACAAGAAAAAAAAACGACATAATAGAATAGAGGGAAGTCAATAGATACTAGTTTGCTGTTTGAATCAAGGCGAAACAATCATGGAACAATCAAACAACATATTGGTGATTGCGAATTATCATAGATAGAGAAAGCGAATCTACTCCGGGAGCTGGACTCAAAAAAGTCAACGAATTCTTTCAGCCACGTCCTTTGCTCCTTACCGTAGTTGGAATAAGTATGAAATATCCCTACCTAAAGTTGAGAAAGAGTAGTTGGTGGAATAGGCCTTTCTCTTCCTCTTCGACAGTAGAATAAAACTCTTCGTTTGGGATCTACTAGTTCTTTGACTGGATCAACGTATGGATCTGCTTTCGGCTCTGCTCCCGTCTGAGTAATATGGTATAGGTCTCTCGCTGGAGAAAGTAGGCCAAGTAAGGCAGCAAAGCAATGTTCGGCCTAAGGTTTTCTTTCTAGTCTTACTCCTACTGCTTCCTTACCACTAGCTTCACACTAGCAGCACAGGCTGACCTATTAAGAACAGACCCCTTCCTTACTTGCTTACTTCCTTGCTTGCTATACGCTATAAAGCTATAGTCGCAGATGCGCTCTTACTTCCTTACTTCTATCATTCAGGTAATTCTATTCAGACTTTCCTTTTCAGAAAGCCTGGTCGTTCTTGCCTAGCGCTTCAAGTGACATATTGGCTTCTCGAAGCCCACTCAAAAGAAGAAGACACATAAGCACACTCAAAGAAAGAGGAAAGGTTGGTTGGCAGTAAAGGCTATTCCTGATCTTCGGGAACTGCTAGAAGTAGCCATGTAGGCAACAAAGTATAAACTTACTTTGGAAAGGCTTTCATCAGCTACCAACCTCAAGGTAGTCTCCTCCATCGCTCAACCTTTGCACATTTTAAATCACATTAAGCAGTTCATCTCCCCACACCCTGACTTTCAGGCAATCTGACCTGGCTGAAGCAGCGGCTATCGTAGGACTGGACTGAGAGTTCGGTCACTTAATCATATGAGCTACATCGAAAGTGAAATCACCACCGGAAAGATAAATTCCTCTGTATTCTCTTCCTTAGCAGTTTATTCTCGAAGACCGGTCAACGACTTTGACAGCCTTTCCTTCACACAAGGTTTATAATCCTTCTCCCCCGCTTAGGACAGTAAGGGGAAGTAGCGATATTCCGATTCCTTCGTGGGGAATCAACGAAGGCAGCCGCTCCAGCAGCTTTAGTACTTAGTTAACGCCCCAGCCCTTATCCCGCGATGAAAAGGTAGATGCGGTAAGGTAGAAAGACTAGAGGAAAGGGCAATGGCCCCTCCTGATACGATTCTAGGCTAATGCTGATAGACCCAGAAAGCATTCAATCGCTACAAAAGCATATCATCCAAGCTAATCATAAGGATCCGAAGGAGCTCGCGGATGGTTCTCCACAAGACCAGGCCCTCGCCCCGATACCCGACGCTACGGGAATGATGCTAAACCCTCTTACCGGACCACTGGACTGACATCTCAATCTCCAAAGTTTGAGAAAACCTGGGATTTTTGGCATAACTCCCAATCCGCTTTTTCTCATCCACTCTAGGCTAAGGAGAAAGAGAGGCATCAGATTGCTTCTTCCTTCTTGAGGTCTAATAGGGAAGCCCCGCTTTTAGGGAAATGCTCTTGGTCTGCTTTCGATGTGGTCAATTCCGTCCTAGCTGTCCGGTCTGCTTGTCTGAAAAGGATTCAATTCCTAAAAAGTGGTCCAAGGTACTTCGAATCGAATAAAGGTGTGAGCGAGCGAGCTTATATGTGCCGCCATTGACATATGGTCTGGCCATTTCCTTAACAGAATTTCAATCGCCTCGTCCGGCTATCCCCTGTGTCTAAGTCGAGTATTCGATTCCCTCTACCGTACGTAAAAAATGACCTCTCGTGGTCCGGTCTAAGCCGGCTGTGCTTTTCATTCTGTTTTATCTTCGACCGAGGTCCTATCCTTCCGAGACGAAGGAAGCGAAGCGGGCTGCTTGTCTTGCCTCGAGCCCATAGAGAGGAGAAGCGCTTGAGGATGGATAGTCTTTCCTTTTCACAACCTTTCTCTCTCTCTCAACCCTGACGGAGCCGAGGAATCGCCCCAGACTCTATCGAATCTGTAAAAATCCCCTTATGATAACGAATCAGTCTAGCCAAGCTCCTTACTATATAGAAAGCTCTTTAGAATCAGTCTAGCAGACTCTACCAAGTAAGCAACTCTTCGTCCCTTACTCTATCTATCCGCCTCAAGAACGACTTCCCCCTTGGCGCCAAAGAGACTTATTTACAAGATGTTCTAAATCGGGAAGGGATCCAATGAATTCGAAAGGAATTAGATAGGGGGTGGAAAGATAGCTCGCAAGACTGAGAGGTTTCAGAGATCTCATTCTTCCTGTAGGCCCTATCCCTCCCTCAATGGCATTCCGAGGTTAGGAGCGAGGGAAGTCTTCCACGAGACGCACTCTTTAGAGAATTGGCCTTTCAACGATCGGAATCGGCGGCCATTGATTCATTAGATAGAGGGACCATTGGACTACTGACTACCGGGGCATCCTCTAATGAGCAAGCACAAGCACTAGTACACACGCATTTGCCCGTTAGGAACTGTGACTCAGAAAGCAGAGTCAAAGAGTAGTCACCTCGTTTTAGCAAAGATCCAAGCAGCGTATTCTGATTCAGGTGCGAAAACTGCTGATTATCAAGCACTTGCCATTCATTTTCTCTTAGATAGGTCCGGATTTATGGTCAATCAGTGATCACAGGGGAGATTCGTCGGCATTCATGTGCTGCTGATTCAATAGCTGCTCCTTTTGTCCTCACAGTGTCCTTTCCTTTCGCGGATTCTCTAAGAGCGGCATCCACATGATCAGAAAGCAGTGACGAAGGGTCAGGTAAAAATGCTAACATGCAAAGAGCGGAAATGCCGACAACAGCCTTTGGGGATAGGAGCTTCGCCCGGCGAAACCCCGGAGTTCCTTTCTGCCAGCACTTTCTCGACCCGGGAGTCACTTCATCAGTACCTGGGGCTACTGTCCCAGGATGCAAAAGGTATGATCCATACATTGAAAGTTTCAACGTTGACTCACAAGCGCCACCCTCACCGGGTAAATCCGGAGAAGGGCAACTGCTTCTGTAGGTAAGAACTCAAATCAAGATTTTCATTTATAGAGTCGTGAACCAAACCCCCTTCCTTCAGGCCAGTTCAGCTCTAGATAAGAAACCGACCAAAAGTCTCGCAATAGACGCAAGAGCAACCCACCGGCACTTTTCCTTGACTTCTGTCGGTACCCAGACTCCGAAAAGTTTATGTTATTACGATCCGTCAGTACGAAACTATCAAGCTGAGCTAGATCTAGCTGCAGGAGTTCGACTCAGAGCGGCCAAGCGAGCTCGAAGGGCCACGGGCAGATACCGCCTCTGATCCATGGATCTCCGAAACCGCACCAAGCCGGCAGTTCGGATTTAGGAGACATGGGGGAGAGTAAGCTACCCTGGTATTAGCTCCAGCTTACCGCATGAGTTAAGAGCCGAGCCCTGCCCCTGTACCATTCGCCGTTAAGAGCCAAGTCCCATACATTTCCTCCCCGCTTCCCAATAGGTGCCTGTCTTTAGGTAGGACAAGAATGCTTTTGGATTGATGAGACGGTCTTCGCTTCCCACTCCTCTACTGATAAGTAGAGCGATTAAGAATACCTTATAGTCGAGTAGATCAGATAGGAGAAAGGATTTTCTCGAGTGGATAGGGCCAGAAGAATGGAGAAAGAAGTACCACGTCATCGATTGGACGAAAGCTGAGCTTCCCCTCCAAGTTTCCCAGTTCGACAGGAGGCGAGCAAAATGAGTATTGCATTCCATCCCCGGCTGGCCCCCAACTAGCGAATACCGGCCAGTGCTTCTCCCTATCTCCTTTCCCGCAGAACCCACGGGATGAGGAGCGATGAATGGTGTATAAAAGAGGGAAGTCTCTCCATAAGAAATAGAGAGCTCAAAACCAAGTGCCAGGGGATCGAAGTACGAGTCATCTTATGGTTTGATTTTCCATCCACTTCCTTAAAGCCCAAGGAGATTGAAGGTTCAGGGGCGAAGTGATCCCAAACATTCGTAGGTGGCTCTATTCGAGGGAAAAGAAGCAAGCCTAGATCTGAAGGTCTTCCGGATTTATCCTTAAACTGTCTAAAATCAGCTTTCTATGAAAAGTTCAACAAGCTAGGGATGATTGAATAGGCTGCTATTCATGCCGGAGTGAAGTGACTTTTATTTCCTGCAACAAACAACGGATGAGTGCCCTAGCGCTAAAGCGACACATACGTTTTCTTGCTCCTTTCCTTCTTGCTAACAGGGCATTCTATGCCATCTTCATTCCCTTCCTTGCTTCGAGGTGGAGGTCGAATAGTCGAAGAAGGGTATGGGATATATCCTATTCCCGGAATTAGCCATCCCCCCTTGTCTTGATTCTCCTCTTGTCTCTTCTTTGACCAGTGGCAATTGACTTATTTTATTTTTCCGGGTATTCCCACATTGGTCGAGAAATTCCTTTTGAATAACTTTCTAGTAATCCGGTAATAAAGGCAATCGACGGTACAGGGATATTCAAAGCATCTAGGAAGAAAGGACGAGCGGTTACTCTAGCAACGGATATGGCTAAAACAGCGGATACGTTCTAAACCGATTCTTTCACAACTTATTCTATCACCCCCGGTTCACTTCACTCCCTAAAGGCGGATTAAGACTAAGGCTACTCTCGGGAGGCAAGGAAGTGAGATCGAGGTCCACTTCAAAAAGGCTTGGTCATCTCTTTGTCGACTGATTCACCAACTAGACCAGGCTCCCTTTGTTTGCGGTGACTTTAGTTTGGAAGAAGTGAGTCAGATTGCCCGGTCTAGGCAAAGAAAGAAAGCGACTAGAAAGACTATCCCTGGTCCCATCGTCGAGAGCGGTACCGCTGAGCAGCAGCTGCCCGAGCCAAGGACTAACAAGAAAGAGGAGAGACCGAGATGTGATTGTATACCTACCCGGTGCCTGAGTACATGTGCAAGCACAGCAAAGCCCTTTTTCTTTTTTGAGTCAAAAACGAGACTTTCACAGGTCCGATAGGAGCTCATCGAACTGAACTTGTAGAGTGAGACCTGTGCTCGATATGGTTCATTTCAGTGCTTTTTATCTCGGTATGCTTCACCACATCCCTGTACTCACCTTGGTATGGTTCTTCGCTCGGCGCTTAGCTCATTTTTGGACCCCGGATATCAAACCTTAGGGCATTACTCAGAGAAAGACAAAACCAAACTAAACAAACAAGCTCGGCTGGCTCATCAATGGTTCGCATGAGGAGTAGAGTGAGGGAATGTTCGATTGCTCGTTCGCTAAAGTCCTGTCTGCCTGCCCGTTGATTCAGTACGTTCCTATCCCCTTGGGAAGTTTGATCAATCTTCCTCACCTCTAATGGTTGGTATTGAGCAGCCGGGTGGGGGTTAGAATGGGATCTATCTCATTCCATCGTATATGACATGCACGTTGACCCCCTTTCCGGGTCCACGAATGGAAATATGTTATGCTTTTTCCATAACGACTGACTCCCCTCTCTAGACAAAATAGTCAAATCTTTATGTTACAGCAGGTGCCCCATGGATCATAATTCCGCCGAAGTACCTTCAGAGGTGTTACCAGACCTACTAGCCACTCTTACATCGTGGAGCTACCTAATGGTTCACTCCACCCCATTCATTCAGCTTCGGGGGTGGCTGAGAGAGACTGAGATTGGGACAAGCATCTCCTCCATCTCTCTTTGGTTCTGCTTTTGCTGCAGGATCCTTTATCTAATCAAATCTCGACTCTTCGGCAGAGGAGGAAAGACTGGAAATGAGACCGTTTGAGTCAAATGTCGATTTCGACACTCGCTTAGAGAATTCGAGAATGCATGAAATCTGGAAAGCAATAAATAGCCCCGCTAAACAAAGCATTTACCAGCAGTGTCATCGGTGCTTTAGTAACCAAATCTTTCCTAGCTAGAGTGGGAGGATGAAGTCAAAAAGATTCGGGTTTTCCCTGGAAAAGGGCTTGTTCGATCAGTTCTACCAGACAGTTTCATTGAAGCGCGAACTTCATTCAACCTGCGGGTCCGAAGCTGCCTAAAAAAGGAATCTTTCCAGGAAAACCCTAAGAGAGGTAGTCCCCCGGCCCCCTGCGCCCGTTTTAAGGAGACATAGCTAATACTACCTCGCTGTCAGCACCAACGCAAAGACAATCTAATTGATGGAACTTTTGCAGGAAATTATTCAGGAATTTCTTATGTCCTTGGTTCTAACCTCTTCTTTCGCTTACTGCTTTAGGAATGATTAGTCCACTACGAGAGAAAGAGCCCCTTTCTTTTCTTGAGCAAGAGTTGGGGCTTTTGCGGCATCTAGAAAAGTATTAGATAGAGCGAGCAGATAGTTCAAAAGAAGAAGGTTGACTTCTCTGTCACTTCCGGACTTCTGTAACTTCTCTTTAGCTTATTCATTGAATTGCTTAGAAAGTCTTTCCCTGGCCTTGGTATGATGTTTTTGAATTGAGGAAAACTGCATAGCATATTATGAACCTTCAAAAAGAAAAGAAGAATTTCGGCCTTTCTAGAGCCCTCTCACGAATTGGATTTGAACCAATGACTCCCGCCGTATGAACTGGTTCGAGCATTACTTACTTGTTTGTCTTTCCCCCTGCCTTAAACCTTATTTCCAGACTTGTAATTTGTTGTTACCGCGGTGTCAGCTAACGCATGCCTTGGCTCAATGGTGGCCGAAGTGTTGGTGCTATGGGAGTCCCCAGCGAAAAGGTCGGCAAAGGCTCAAGGTAGTTTCCTTTCCAAAGTCTATTCCAATGGCAGGCCCGGGTCGAGGAGTGAACGAAAAGCTACTTCATTCAATTGGAGTTACCGCTTCCGAAAGAGAAATATGAATAGGAATGGAAGTGATCGAATCCCTTAGATGAGAGAACGAGAAGGGTAGGTTACTTCTATTAAGATATTTCAAGTGGCTCTCTATTGATTTCTTTCTTTCACTACTGACTTTCATTGAGTGAGGGAGCTGCTTTCAACCTGTATCAGTATTGGAAGTGGAAACATCAACAGGATCTATAACACCAGCCAATGCTGTTCCTGATCCCGTAAATGCAGCGAGAGTGCGGATGTTGTTGATGTATGAAATGATTTCGATCTATTCGTGAATAAAGCTAGTAATAGAACATATTATCTTCTCTTATTGTATCAGGAGCTTTCTGAACTAAATCTATCGATTTAAAGCCGGGGTATAAAACAAAGAAGAAAGTGAGGGTAAGAATTCACAAAATGAACAAACTGATCTTGAGTGAGAGGAATGTTCTAATGGAGGGTAGCAGAGTAAGCACTTCTTGCAGTACCAGGTATTGGACATCGAGCAGCTGCTTCCAAAGCAAAGACTTCGATTGTTGAAAGTGATAATGAGGATGGTCGTAGATCAGGACTTCGGCTTATACCTTCGATTATTCAAAGGATTTTCATTGAATTCGGTTGAACCTTCTTTTCATTTGTATGCCTGTGATGTTGGATGCTTCCTGGTATTGAGAAAGGCCAGGTCACAGGAATCTTAAAATTCCGAGTCGGAACTCATTCGAGGAATTAGCAAGCCCTGCCAAACGAACTAGCCATTCATTGTAGTACGCTACGAGCAGAGAACCGATAGTTCTGCCGGGTATAGATGAATCCGTCCGCGGATCCCTTCGGATTCGAGGTAACCACGTCCCATTTCATCTGTTGGAAGTTTTTTCCAGGTCTTGGATTTGGCATTACCGCATCAAGTACTTCTTTTTATCTTACGTCTGCTTCGGTCTGTGCTTTGGAGTCTTCGTCCCTCTAGCCCGTAGTCTGTCTATGAGAGCGAGTTCATGTGCTTGCAGTTGTAGAACCATTCGCCTATCGTAAGGGTAAGGGCCATTGCCTTCAGTCGGTAAATAGATCGAGGGGAGGGGGAGTGAGGCTATCATACCAGATGGGCGATCATCTTCTTATGAAGTTATGGCGGGATATCAAGCAGATCTTTATTAAGCAGTGGTTCCAACTCTATCAAATACATGATCGGAGATAGGTCCGGCAATCGAAGAGACAAGCAATCATAGCAGGCACGAAGCACCAGAAAAGGGGTGGAGAACTTCTTTCGTCGAAACAGAGGGGGCCAACGCCTACCATATGGGGGATCGACCTGTGAGGCAAAGGTGCGGCAAAAAAAGGTCTGGTACCAGCCAAGGTGGAGAATTCCCCCATTTGCTTGCTTTCTATATTCTAATTATAGCCCGCCACCTCCCCGGTAGGGCATCTCCTCTTTGACTCCTCTGATCCTGTACCTAAGGACTATGCTTTACTTTTCCATTAACTTCCTCATATCACGTCTTACTGATATCTTTTAGGTAATAGAGTCTCAAAGCAGGGTCCCCCCAATGACAGCCTTCTTGTCTACTCACTTTTGGTACTAGTACACCTTTGCGTGGTTTCTGTCTGAACTTTATGGCAATTCTCTCGATCTCTGATAAGTCAGCTAAAGGAAGCAAACTCTAATATAAGTTAGTAGCTTTCACATCCTTCCTATATATAGGAAGTAGCTAAAGCATCCTTTTCTATCTATCTTTTGACTCATAAATAAGTGCATTGTTCCCACATAGCGAGCGTGACCGGCTTCGAATGAAAGATTGGAATTG